ATGTTTCTAAGTTGTCAATCGAAATAAAAAAGAAAGGGTATGGATAAATGGAAGGATGAGAGAAAGAAAGAAAAAGAATATTGATGATATATAATTCCAATATGTAAGGTCTATGAGTCATCTCAGAAAAAAAGCTGTGTAATAAAGCATCAATACGGATTCATCATTAAATGGATCTGCTCATCGAACAAAAAATAAAGAGCTTCGAGCCAATAAAGGCTAAGAATATTGACTCAAGAACTAATAGCTCCATTGTAGAATTCAGACCTAACCATTAAGTAAGAAGCGATGGGAACGATGGAACCAGTGAATTCAAAAGATTCTAGTGAAAATGAATTTGAATGATTCATTGATCGGGATGGCGGAACCGACCAGAGACCAATTCATCTATTCGGAAAAGTTATGAACTAATGATAGAACTGAAATAGAAATGAAAAGAGTAAATATTCGCCCGCGAAAACTTGATTTTCTTGGATTGCTAAATTTTGGTCAATCCAATACGATAAAGAGTAAAACAAAAGAAAGATTCGTTTTAAGATTCTAAAATAGATAAATATAAGAAAAAAATAGTTATTTAATATATTTAGTTATCTATACAAACAAGATATACAAATACAAACAAGATATACAAATTCATAATAGATTTGATCTAGATTAAATGAAATCCATGATTCAGTATATTACTTATTAAATACATGTATATCTTAATTCAAATTATATTATATCTGAATTGAATTCAAAATCTTGAATTTGAATTCATTTTATTCGCGAGGAGCTGGATGAGAAGAAACTCTCACGTCCGGTTCTGTAGTAGAGATGGAATTCAAAACAAACCATCAACTATAACCCCAAAAGAACCAGATTCCGTAAACAACATAGAGGAAGAATGAAGGGAATATCTTATCGAGGTAATGATATTTGTTTTGGTAAATACGCTCTTCAGGCACTTGAACCCGCTTGGATCACATCTAGACAAATAGAAGCAGGTCGACGAGCAATGACACGAAATGCACGTCGCGGTGGAAAAATATGGGTCCGTATATTTCCAGATAAACCAGTTACAGTAAGACCCGCAGAAACACGTATGGGTTCAGGTAAAGGCTCTCCCGAATATTGGGTAGCTGTTGTTAAACCAGGTCGAATCCTTTATGAAATGGGTGGAGTAACAGAAAATATAGCCAGAAGGGCTATTTCAATAGCAGCGTCCAAAATGCCTATACGAGCTCAATTCATCATTTCGGGATAAAAAATAAATAGGCCTTTGGTAAAAAAAAATAGCGGGTCCAGGTTTCTTTTTTTGGACAAACTGGACAAACAATATTTCTTTTTTTCTTTGACCTTTGTATTGTTTGTATTGTAAAAAACAGATAAAAAAAAAAAAAATGATATGATTCAACCTCAGACCCATTTGAATGTAGCAGATAACAGCGGGGCTCGAGAATTGATGTGTATTCGAATCATAGGAGCTAGCAATCGTCGATATGCTCATATTGGTGACGTTATTGTTGCTGTGATCAAAGACGCAGTTCCAAATATGCCTCTAGAAAGATCAGAAGTGGTCAGAGCTGTAATTGTCCGTACTTGTAAAGAACTTAAACGTGACAACGGTATGATAATACGATATGATGACAATGCTGCAGTTGTGATTGATCAAGAAGGAAATCCAAAAGGAACTCGAATTTTTGGTGCGATTGCCCGAGAATTGAGACAGTTCAATTTTACTAAAATAGTTTCATTAGCTCCCGAGGTATTATAAAATGAGACCACGATATAGTTATAGTAGGGTATTTAAAAGAAATAGATTAAGATTCATTTAGTAGATTTTGTCTCACGTATATACCTTTCAAAATTAATATTCATAAACAAATACGTAAAAAAAAAAGAAAAACATGTTGATTATATCCAAATTTGGAGGCACCAATAATTTTAATTAATCATGGGTAGTGATACTATTGCTGACATAATAACCTCTATACGAAATGCCGATATGTATAGAAAAAGCGTGGTTCGAGTAGCATCTACTAATCTCAGCCAAAGTATTGTTAAAATACTTTTACGAGAGGGTTTTATCGAAAACGTGAGAAAACATCGAGAAAACAACAAATATTTTTTGGTTTTAACCCTACGACATAGAAGGAATAGGAAAAGGACTTATAGAAATCTTTTAAATTTAAAACGGATCAGCCGGCCGGGTCTACGAATCTATTCTAACTATCAAAGAATTCCTAGAATTTTAGGTGGGATGGGGGTTGTAATTCTTTCTACCTCTCGGGGTATAATGACAGACCGAGAGGCTCGACTAGAAAGAATAGGCGGAGAAATTTTGTGTTATATATGGTAATCCTTCTAATATCCGAATTGAATACGAAACTTCTTATTTGTGAAAAAGAAAAGAGAAGGGGTGGATTGTCTAATAGGGTTCTTCCTCCACTAGTTGATACTTCAAGGGGGTTTTACCTGGAATGAAAGAACAAAAATGGATTCATGAAGGTTTAATTAC